TAGCACTTAACTTTTTTCGCTGATTCCATTGTTCAAAAAAGGATTCGCAGAGAAGAGAGACATTTTACATTTTTACCCATTTGTGAGTAGAATTCGCGGAATACGATTGAAGTGTGTAAGAGGGGTTGTATTTATTAAGCACATGCAGATATTGCTATATAGCTATCCGCATATCGCCTATCCCAGTTCTCCTTGGGGCAACACAGGCCGCGCTATATCATAATTTCGATTTTATATTCAATATTTCAATATATTCAATGAAAAATTGAAGCACGAAAATTCCCTTAATTCCCTATAGATAAGATACCTGATTAGGTATATCTGTGTAACAATTTCTATTCTGGGGTTTACAGAGACACATAATTGTTGTTATAATTGAAATTGAAAAGGATTGATTATTGAAAAGAATCGATACTGATTCGTTGTGTATCAATTTCATTTTCTTATGTTATGCCATTTGCCATTCATTAAGGAAACGCAATTTGAGATCCAAGAACCTTTCATGAATTCACAATCCGTAGTTAATGGTTCAAATTTGCCCTGAATTTTTGATTCAGTGACTAAAAATCTACATTTTTTCTTGAAAGAAAAATAAAAACAGAAGGGAAGTTTTTAGGCGTTGTGTGTTTTGAGATTTGAGATACTATACAATCGAAGGGAATCAACTGAATCCAATCAAAAAAGGAGGGATTTCTTTTAGGTTTAGGAAAGGGATAAAGAAAACGGGACTCAAGGTGCAAATCTAATCAATAATTAATAAGTAATCCGCCCCAAAAGGGGGAATATTTCCATCTATTTTGTATCATTTTGGCGGCATGGCCGAGCGGTAAGGCGGGGGACTGCAAATCCTTTTTCCCCAGTTCAAATCCGGGTGTCGCCTGATCAACAAAAAACTCGAAATCACTTATTGCTGATATAACTCGCCGAATTCTTGCCCAGCCGAAGCAGAGGAAAAGTGTCGATACGTGCTTGATGTTACGTTAAGAATCTGGAGGTTCTATAAAGGACTGTCAATCCTTGCGCCTAGGATCCAAGGGAGGATTATAAGGGCTAGGCCATCAAGACTTCGTGATTCCCTTCCAGTACTAGTGTCTATTGACTGAGTCTTGAGTTAGAGTAGATAGTCGAATGGTGAATCAAATTAGTAGTTGGAAAGGGTGGAAGAAACTTTGTATATAGACTCCTGAGAGTCTCTAAGTGCTCAAACATTCACTCAATATTGAAATAATTGTCTTTTCTTTATATAGAATCTATTTTATAGAATAAAAGAAAAGTAAAAAAAAAATTCTTTTTGGTAACTCCCAGCAAGAATGTAATAGGCTGTCTCCCGATTGTGTCACAGAGACAATCGGGAGACAGTAAGGATTAGATCAAACAGGAGATAGAGATATGTGATGTGATAGATGGCGATCCATCTTGATTGTATATTGTTATTACTTTTGCTTATGAAGGGCAACAAAAAAAAACAATAGGTCTTACTATCCCTACATGTTCCATTAATAACATTCTCTTGAAATTTCCAAAGAAGTAACTGCGTATCTTGCTTGTGTTTAATGCTGCCCGATTCTACCCGAAATCATATTAGGACCTTGTTATAGGTGGATTTATTGGAGTGGGTCATAAAGCTCGTTCGGTCAGAATCCCTTTTTGACTCTGCGTCATTAATTCCACTATACTATTATTAGTGATTAATAATGGAAGAATTTCTTCATATTCATAGAGATAGGGGACATAATTCACATGGATATAGTAAGTCTTGCTTGGGCTGCTTTAATGGTAGTCTTTACATTTTCCCTTTCACTCGTAGTATGGGGAAGAAGTGGACTCTAGAGGTACTACTAATTTAATTCAGTTTCAGTATAGTATTGAGTTGAGTAATCAAACTGTATCAATTGTTTCATAGCATAGATCGTTCTGCAAAGCGTTTTTAAATAAAAATATCTCCATTTCAAAATTCTACTGGAATCCCGTAAAGTAATGTAAATGTAATAAATTGACTAGTAATATATGAATAATAACCTTTCAATCAAACAAATATTTCAATGATTCCTATATTCGTATTTTGTTTGAAAATAAAAGGGATACACATGATATGAAATTTTTTCCAACCTAATTCTTCCGAAATATTCTATTTCGATGAACTAGCTCTTATCAGAATTCTATATAATATATATGAATATTACAATGAGGAACAACCGACCCCCTTTTTGATTTGTTTCCCTCTTTATTGTTCAAAGAGGAAGTCGTTCTGTTAGTACGTAGATACGTACTTTCTACCGAATACCGAAGGCAACATCGATATAGTGGTTGTCCAACAAAGTACTACAAATAATAAGATCTTGCGTTGGGCGATTCACATATTGCGCACTTACTGTTTGTTTTATACTCCTAGAAATCTTATTTATGTTTTATCGACTTACTTCATATCATGGTTCAAGCGTTAGAAATCGGTGGGGTCTACTACTACTTCCAAATCCGAAGAAAATTTCCCAGAGAACCCTTGGATCATCTGTCAACGGATCAATCAATTACTCCTTCGGAATGCTAAAAAAAAGAATTACTTAGTTTCTTTTAGAATATTCATTCTAATACTAATATTTAGAATATTTTTCTAATATGCCCATACTATTCGTCTTCCATTGATTCGATTGTTTCGGCGGAGCCCGGGATCCATATTGGAAATAATCAGAAACCTAGTTAAAGTAATTAGAACCGTAAGGCGTAAGAGTCAAAGTTGACATTCGAGTATCTCACATTGATCGGAATCACTACAAATCAAATGGATGTAGCGAAGAACTAGAATCGGGGTGCTATTAAGATGTCCATATAACATATGTACATGTACATATGTTATATGGACATATATGAAGATACATATTGCGGATTGATCTATATTAAGCCTATATCTTTATACAATACGGTCCAATACTCTCCAATACAATAATAGATAGTGCGGTAGAAAGGTTCCTATATTTCTTTCTACCATACTATCAGATTTCATATACTGCTGATTCTAGTCCGCTTATTTCATTTAATACGTGGAAGTTGAATCCCTTTCATTTCTTCAATCATTGATTAAGAAAAGAACTAAGAAGTCAAGCTTGATTCAAATTAATCATTTTGACTGACTGTTTTTACGTAAATTATAAGTAAAAAAGCAGTAGGAACTAGAATAAACAGCGCAGTAGCAATAAATGCGAGAATATTTACTTCCATAATCTCATCGTGTTTTTTTTTACTTCACAATAACTCGGGATCTAATCCCATAAAGATGATAAATCTTTCTCCTATAAATTCAATGGGATGAATTCCATCCTGATGATATTGAATCGGATCAATATCATGAATAACAATATCGGAGCTATCAAATGGATTCATCGTCGAGAATTGAATAGTATAACATAGGAAGATCTTTTATCCATACGAAATCAAAAAAAGAATTCCTGATCCAATCAAGAATCCCGTTGAATTGATCATTCTTTTTCAGTCTTTCTTTTCTATAACCTACCGTCTTCCTTATAAATCATCAGATGAGATATCATCTTACCCGTCTTCCACTTCCAGTGGCGACAAACCCCATATAACATATAGTAGAAGTGAAATGGAAAAAAGAAGGAGTTAAGTTCTAAACTAAGTTTTTTTATCATCTAATTTTCGTGGAAGACAAAGAGGTGTGATAAAGATGGGTCCCGGTATAGGTATAAAAGATCTAATATTTTTTATTTTGATTTTATTTCGACAAATTCACTATTTTGGAGTTTGTTCTTTCTTCGATAGGACCCTTCAAATAGAAATCAAAAAAAAGCTTATGCATTCCCTCACTAAGAGGAGTGGATCCTTATTTGATCTTTCTTTATATTAATATCCTCTTTCCTTGGATTGGGACTGGGACACATATATCAAAAATTGAGTGTGCAATTTGAATGAGATAGATTCTTTCCAATGAGGAATTGAGGTTATACAAAATCGGAGCTAGAAAGGAGAAAGGAAGGTCGTTTTTAATCTGAAAAAGATTCTGTCGGGGTAGCTATGTTAAGGTTAAGTTCATTTTGTATCGTACACTAAACGAATTCCAATTTGTGTATGTACTCCGGGAAAACATATGGGTATTCTATTCCAGTTCATAGATCAGGAGCAATCGAAAAAGCCAGACCAGCACGGTATCTCTTGGAATACTCAATATGGTGCTAGCAACAATTGTACCAATCTACATATGTCTCTCCCCCACCAATCGGTACTAGTTGAAGTAATTGAAATTCCCGTATTTGTTCGATGATAAATGCGAAACGAAAAAAAAAAAATAAAGAAAAAATAAATAAGGATCCCCCACTGGGAATTATATTCTGCTCCTTGCCCCCCCCTCTTTACAGAAAATAGAGAAATGAATTGATGGATTCCTCGGATCCTAGATCGGGACTGACGGGGCTCGAACCCGCAGCTTCCGCCTTGACAGGGCGGTGCTCTGACCGATTGAACTACAATCCCAGGGAAAAAAAGAAGGTGTACAGCATACAGATTCTTATGATTTCATTCAAATCATTTCTATTTAGAATCGTCGTGTTGTAACAGAGACACGAGTGATATATCAATATCCACATGGATATGGACTTTAGTGAGAACGACATGGATAACTAGTAATCCTATTGTAAAATCGATTGATAATAAATCTTTCAATGAAAAGAGATTCTTTTTTTCTTTATTCCTCCGTATCGGGCGTTTATAGAGGACAAATTAGTTAGATTATCTGATAATGGATCGGCTAATTATTGGGCCGAGCTGGATTTGAACCAGCGTAGACATATTGCCAACGAATTTACAGTCCGTCCCCATTAACCACTCGGGCATCGACCCCGGAAGAATCAATTCTAGACTTATTGATAATCCATGATCAACTTCCTTTCGTAGTACCCTACCCCCAGGGGAAGTCGAATCCCCGCTGCCTCCTTGAAAGAGAGATGTCCTAACCACTAGACGATGGGGGCATACCTGCCCGATCGCCA